AGGGGTCTAGGAGTGACGATTCCCACTATGATTATTCTATGTATGATAATAAATATAGTTGGAATAATTACATCAATAGTTGCATTGACAGTTATCTTCGTTCTCAAATCGGGATTGCGAGTTCTATTTTAAGTGGTAGTGAAAATTACAGCGAAAGTTACATTTCTACTTACATTTTGGGTGAAAGTAGAAATAGTAGTGAAAACTGGAATTCCAAGCTAAGAACTAGCACGAACGGCAGCGATTTCGCTCTAAGAGAAAATTCTAATGATCTCGGTGTAACTCAAAAATACAAGCATTTGTGGGTTCAATGTGAAATTTGTTATGGATTAAATTATAAGAAATTTTTTAAATCAAAAATGAATATTTGTGAACAATGTGGATATCATTTGAAAATGAGTAGTTCAGATAGAATTGAACTTTCGATTGATCCAGGGACTTGGGATCCTATGGATGAGGACATGTTCTCCCTGGATCCCATTGACTTTCATTCAGAGGAGGAACCTTATAAAGATCGTATTGATTCTTATCAAAAAAAGACAGGATTAACCGAGGCCATTCAAACCGGCATAGGTCAACTAAACGGCATTCCCGTAGCAATTGGGGTTATGGATTTTCAGTTTATGGGGGGTAGTATGGGATCGGTAGTAGGCGAGAAAATTACTCGTTTAATCGAGTATGCTACTAATCAATTTTTACCTCTTATTCTAGTGTGTGCTTCCGGAGGAGCACGCATGCAAGAAGGAAGTTTGAGCTTGATGCAAATGGCTAAAATTTCTGCTGCTTTATATGATTATCAATCGAATAAAAAGTTAGTTTATGTATCAATCCTTACATCTCCTACGACTGGTGGGGTGACAGCTAGTTTTGGTATGTTGGGGGATATCATTATTGCTGAACCCAACGCCTACATTGCATTTGCAGGTAAAAGAGTAATTGAACAAACATTGAATAAGACAGTACCAGAAGGTTCACAAGCGGCTGAATTTTTATTCCATAAGGGCTTATTTGATCCAATCGTACCACGTAATCTGTTAAAGGGCGTTCTGAGTGAATTATTTCAGCTCCACGCTTTCTTTCCTTTGAATCATAACTTTAGTAGAACTTTAAGTTAATAGTTAATTAAATTGAATTCTTTAAATTATTTTCTTTCTGGCGAATAACTATTTAGAATAAGTATTTATTAAGTATTTATTTATCGGAATCAAAGGAAAAATCCGAAGAATGGATTTGTTTTGGTGACATAAGAGAGAATTATGGAAAGAATCATACAGATAATTTTTTTTTTACCGATATCCCTGATTCCTAATTAGGAAACCTCTATGAACAAGATAAAAGAGCGAATTCTTTTTTCGCGAGGTAGGGTAGTAAATAATAAATAAAACGAATTTCATGTTCTTTTCTTCCTTTCGTATTATATTATAACGAATTTTGGAAGAATTTATAAGGTGAAGAAACTCTTTATTAAATTCAAATTATAATTATGAAATTCAAATTATAAGACAAGAAAAAAAAATAATAGAAAAATAACAAACAAGTGAATTATCATACATGTATTTGATGTATAAAAATGAATAAGTCCATTTAGTTAGTTCTATATTCCTTGCACTTTATTATATATACTCAGTTAGATATACTTAGTATAATTATTATAGGAATTCTAATAATTTTAAGAGATCTTTCTATTTAAGATATCTTTCTAACAATATAATATAGCGATAATAGGTAAAAAAAATAAATATAACAATAAATAACAGGTACAAATATTAAATCGAGGTGCCCATTCTATGACAATTCTCAACAACTTACCCTCTATTTTTGTGCCTTTAGTGGGCTTAGTATTTCCGGCAATTGCAATGGCTTCTTTATCTCTTCATGTTCAAAAAAACAAGATTTTTTAGATCTGATGGGGGCAAATTTCATATATTTTTTTTTTTCAAGACTTAGACTTGGATTATAACACAGATATCTATTCAGTATAATATGGTATAACTTGTGGCTTCTTTCAAACAGAAAAGAAAGGGCAGGCGTAAACGTAAATCTGATATATGAGTAAACGAGCTATTTGAAAATATTGAAAATAAGTCGCGATTGGGGCGAATGCCTGAAATAAATGTAAAGCCCATGTAGCTATATATGTGTAGATAGGGGATCATATGAGAGGGCTCCTATTATTTTACTTTTAGATCTAACCAATTGCTTCGAAAGATTCACATCAGAATAGTGCAAGTTGATGAAAGTTCCTTCGGAAACAAAAAAATGTAAAGTAAAATTCATTTTGGCCGGTCTCCCACTTCCAATAAAATGTAACTAGATCTAGTATGAGTTGGCGATCAGAACATATATGGATAGAACTTATAGCGGGGTCTCGAAAAATAAGTAATTTCTGCTGGGCCATTATACTTTTTTTAGGTTCATTGGGGTTTTTATTGATTGGAATTTCCAGTTATCTTGACAGAAATTTGATATCTTTATTCCCGTCTCAGGAAATCATTTTTTTTCCACAAGGTATCGTGATGTCGTTCTATGGGCTCGCCGGTCTGTTTATTAGCTCTTATTTGTGGTGCACAATTTCGTGGAATGTAGGTAGTGGTTATGATCGATTCGATAGAAAAGAAGGAATAGTGTGTATTTTTCGTTGGGGATTCCCAGGAAAAAATCGTCGCATCTTACTCCGATTCTTTATGAAAGATATTCAGTCTATCAGAATAGAAGTTAAAGAGGGTTTTAATGCTCGGCGTGTCCTTTATATGGAAATCAGAGGCCAGGGGGCCATTCCTTTGACTCGTACTGATGAGAATTTGACTCCACGAGAAATTGAGCAAAAAGCAGCGGAATTGGCCTATTTTTTGCGTGTACCAATTGAAGTATTTTGAAATAAACGAAGCACTTTTCTTAGCAGGAGGTAAAAAACCAAAAAATCCTCTTTTTTTTTTTTCCTTTTTTTTTTCTATAACATAACTTAACTGAAATTTCTTCATAATACTGATGAACCAAAGAAGACGTAGATTATATATACTATATACGGAAAACGGAAAAATTTGAAATTTTGTCCGCAAACTTTTTTTTATGCGTATGTAAATTCACAAAATTCAAGGACTAACCACTGACTCACAAATAAAAACGAGGGAATAGATTCGGGAGTTCGAAGCTTTCTATTCTAAATTCTAATATTAGAATAGAACTTATGCTTGATAGAAATATTAGATCGTATAGAGTTGACGAATGAAGCGGATTCATTAAAAATTCACAGACGCAAAAATGGAAAAAAAAGCATTCATTCCCCTTCTATATCTTACGTCTATAGTATTTTTGCCCTGGTGGGTCTCTTTTTCATTTAATAAAAGTATGGGATCTTGGATTATTAATTGGTGGAATACTAGTAAATCCGAAACTTTTTTAAATGATATTCAAGAAAAGAGTATTCTAGAAAAATTAATAGAATTTGAGGAACTCTTCCTGTTGGACGAAATGATAAAGGAATACCCCGAAACACATCTACAAAAGTTTCGTATCGGAATCCACAAAGAAACGATCCAATTGATCAAGATGCACAACGCAGATCGTATCTATACGATTTTGCACTTCTCGACAAATATAATCTGTTTCGTTATTCTAAGTGGTTATTCTTTTTTAGTTAATGAAGAACTTATTATTCTTAATTCTTGGATTCAAGAATTCATATATAACTTAAGCGACACGATAAAAGCCCTTTCTATTCTTTTATTAACCGACTTATGTATAGGATTCCATTCACCCCACGGTTGGGAACTAATGATTAGCTCTTTCTACAAGGATTTTGGATTTGCTCATAATGATCAAATTATATCTGGACTTGTTTCCACCTTTCCAGTCATTTTCGATACAATTTTTAAATATTGGATCTTCCGTTATTTAAATCGTGTATCTCCGTCACTTGTAGTGATTTATCATTCAATGAATGACTGAAAAATGATCCACCGATCCAATTAGAATTTTGTTATTTTGTCCATAAGTAAAATAAAACATTCAAAATCTTATTTTTTTTTATATACTTATTTTTTCTATACATCCAATAGATTCGGATTCCTCCTATATTTTAGTAAAAATTTTTCAGTAACTAGCAGCATCGTGGATAGGGAACTATCCTAGCGACCTACCTAATTTTATTGTATAAATTTTCTGGATCAACGACTGGACCATGCAAACTAGAAAGACCCTCTCTTGGATAAAGGAAGAGATTACTCGCTCCATTTCCGTATCGCTCATGATATATATAATAACTGGGGCATACATTTCAAATGCATATCCCATTTTTGCACAGCAGGGTTATGAAAATCCGCGCGAAGCAACTGGTCGTATTGTATGCGCGAATTGTCATTTAGCTAATAAGCCCGTGGGTATTGAGGTTCCACAAGCGGTACTTCCAGATACTGTATTTGAAGCAGTTGTTCGAATTCCTTATGATATGCAACTAAAACAAGTTCTTGCTAATGGTAAAAAGGGAGCTTTGAATGTGGGGGCCGTGCTTATTTTACCCGAGGGGTTTGAATTAGCCCCTCCTGATCGTATTTCGCCAGAGATGAAAGAAAAGATAGGTAATCTCTCTTTTCAGAGTTATCGCCCCGCTAAAAAGAATATTCTTGTGATAGGTCCTGTTCCTGGTCAAAAATATAGTGAAATCACCTTTCCTATTCTTTCTCCGGACCCTGCTGCTAAGAAGGATGCGTACTTCTTAAAATATCCCATATACGTAGGCGGGAACAGGGGAAGGGGTCAGATTTATCCCGACGGGAGCAAGAGTAACAATACGGTTTATAATGCTACAGCAGCGGGTATAGTAAGCAAAATAATACGAAAAGAAAAAGGGGGGTATGAAATAACTATAACAGATGCGCCAGAGGGGCGTCAAGTGATTGATAGTATCCCCCCAGGACCAGAACTTCTTGTTTCAGAAGGCGAATCCATCAAACTTGATCAACCATTAACAAGTAATCCTAATGTGGGGGGATTTGGTCAGG